AATGAATTGCCTGATAAAAAGGGTTACCTTGATAGGGTAAATTATGTAAAATTTTTACATTCATTATATTTAATAGAATCAAACTATTTCTAAAAGTATCAAAAACTTTTGTGCATCATACACCAAAATATAAAAAGATAAGCTAATCAAGCTACTGGGCTCATACCCCATTTATAAAGGTTCTAATCCTTTTCTTTTTAATTTTTAATAATTCGTCAAAAATTATATTTTTCGGAATTTTAATAATAGGAACATTAATTTCTATTTCAGCTAATTCTTGATTAAGAGCTTGAATAGGTTTAGAAATTAATTTATTAGCTTTTATCCCCCTAATAAGAGATAATAAATTAATATCTACAGAAGCCTCATTAAAGTATTTCTTAACTCAAGCTCTAGCTTCTTCCGTATTTTTATTTTCAACTATTTTATTTTTACTTAATTCAAGCAAAATAAATTCTAATTATTTAATAGAAATAATGATTTTTTCTTCTTTATTATTAAAAATAGGATCAGCTCCATTTCATTTCTGATTTCCAAATGTTATGGAAGGTTTATCTTGAATTAATGCTCTAATTCTAATAACTTGACAAAAAATTGCTCCTCTTATACTAATTTCTTATATTATTTTTAAACCTTTAATTATTATAAGAATTATTTTATCTAGATTAATTGGAGCATTAGGAGGACTAAATCAATCTTCTTTACGAAAATTAATGGCCTATTCTTCTATTAATCACTTGGGATGAATGCTAGCTGCTATATATAATAGAAATATACTATGGTTTACTTATTTTCTATTTTATTCATTTCTATCTTTTACAATAGTTTTTATATTTAATATATTTAAAATTTCTCAAATTAATCAATTATTTTCTGTATTTTTTCATTCTAAAACTATGAAATTTTTTCTAATATTTAATTTATTATCTCTAGGAGGATTACCTCCATTTATAGGATTTTTCCCAAAATGAATAGTTATTCAAACCTTGACTTTAAATAATCAATTATTTATTTTAACATTTTTAGTTTTAATAACTTTAATCACACTATATTTTTATATACGTCTTTCATACAGAGCATTTATATTAAATTATACAGAAAATAATTGATTAACTTATTCTTCGTATAAAATAAATTATATATTAATTTTTATACTTTGTTCATATTTTTCCTCGTTTGGATTATTTTTAATTTCTTCTTTATATTTTTATTTTTAAGGCTTTAAGTTAATTAAACTAATAGCCTTCAAAGCTATAAATATAAGAAATATCTTTTAAGCCTTAGTAAATTACTTACTCCTTTAGAATTGCAGTCTAATGTCATTATTGACTATAAAGCTATGATTAAAGAGAATAACTCTCATAAATAGATTTACAGTCTATTGCCTAAATTCAGCCATTTAATCGCAACAATGGTTATTCTCTACTAATCATAAAGATATTGGTACTTTATATTTCTTATTTGGAGCTTGATCAGGAATAGTAGGAACTTCATTAAGAATCTTAATTCGAGCAGAATTAGGACATCCCGGAGCTTTAATCGGTGATGATCAAATTTACAATGTAATTGTAACAGCTCACGCTTTTATTATAATTTTTTTTATAGTAATACCAATTATAATTGGAGGATTTGGAAATTGACTAGTACCTCTAATATTAGGAGCTCCAGATATAGCATTTCCTCGAATAAATAATATAAGTTTTTGACTTCTTCCACCTGCCCTAACATTACTATTAGTAAGCAGTATAGTAGAAAATGGAGCTGGAACAGGATGAACTGTTTACCCACCTTTATCATCTAATATTGCTCATGGAGGTGCTTCAGTTGATTTAGCGATCTTCTCTTTACATTTAGCTGGAATTTCTTCTATTTTAGGAGCAGTAAATTTTATCACAACTGTAATTAATATACGATCGACAGGAATTACATTTGACCGTATACCTTTATTTGTATGATCTGTAGTAATTACTGCCTTATTATTACTTTTATCTTTACCAGTACTAGCTGGAGCTATTACTATATTACTAACAGATCGTAATTTAAATACATCTTTTTTTGATCCAGCAGGAGGAGGAGATCCTATTCTTTATCAACATTTATTTTGATTTTTTGGACATCCAGAAGTTTATATTTTAATTTTACCGGGATTCGGAATAATTTCTCATATTATTAGTCAAGAATCTGGTAAAAAGGAAACCTTTGGAGCATTAGGAATAATTTATGCTATATTAGCTATTGGTCTTTTAGGATTTATTGTTTGAGCTCATCACATATTCACAGTTGGAATAGATGTAGATACTCGAGCTTATTTTACTTCTGCAACAATAATTATTGCTGTTCCTACAGGGATTAAAATTTTTAGTTGACTAGCTACTTTATACGGAACTCAATTAAATTATTCTCCGGCTATCCTTTGAGCATTAGGATTTGTATTTTTATTTACAGTTGGAGGATTAACAGGAGTAATTTTAGCAAACTCATCAATTGATATTATTCTCCATGATACTTACTATGTAGTAGCTCATTTCCATTATGTGCTTTCTATAGGAGCAGTATTTGCAATTATAGCAGGATTTATCCATTGATACCCATTATTTACAGGTTTAACATTAAATGAAAAAATATTAAAAAGTCAATTTATTATTATATTTATTGGAGTTAATTTAACTTTTTTCCCTCAACATTTCTTAGGACTAGCTGGTATGCCTCGTCGTTATTCTGACTATCCTGATGCCTATACAACATGAAACGTAATTTCTACAATTGGATCAACAATTTCATTCCTAGGAATTTTATTCTTCTTCTTTATTATTTGAGAAAGCTTAATTTCTCAACGTCAAGTCTTATTTCCTATTCAATTAAATTCATCAATTGAATGACTACAAAATACCCCTCCTGCTGAACATAGTTATTCTGAATTACCCTTATTAACTAATTTCTAATATGGCAGATTAGTGCAATGGATTTAAGCTCCATATATAAAGTATTTTACTTTTATTAGAATAATAAATGTCAACATGAGCAAATTTAGGTCTACAAGATAGTTCTTCTCCTTTAATAGAACAATTAATCTTCTTTCATGATCATGCACTCTTAATTTTAGTAATAATTACGATTTTAGTGGGTTATCTTATATTTATATTATTTTTTAACAGATATGTAAATCGATTCCTTCTTCATGGGCAAACTATTGAAATTATTTGAACTATTTTACCAGCTATTATTTTATTATTTATTGCATTCCCTTCTCTCCGTTTATTATACCTTTTAGACGAAATTAATGAACCCTCTGTAACACTAAAGGCAATTGGGCATCAATGATATTGAAGTTATGAATATTCTGATTTTAAAAATATTGAATTTGATTCTTATATAATTCCCACAAATGAACTACAAAATGATAACTTTCGCTTACTTGATGTAGATAATCGAATTATTCTTCCAATAAATTCTCAAGTACGTATCTTAGTTACAGCAGCTGATGTAATTCACTCTTGAACAATTCCTGCTTTAGGGGTGAAAGTAGATGGCACTCCTGGTCGATTAAATCAAACTAATTTTTTAATCAATCGACCAGGCTTATTTTATGGACAATGTTCAGAAATTTGTGGGGCTAATCATAGTTTTATACCTATTGTAATTGAAAGTATTCCAATAAATTTTTTTATTAAATGAATCTCTAATAATATAAACTCTTCATTAGATGACTGAAAGCAAGTACTGGTCTCTTAAACCATTTTATAGTAAATTAGCACTTACTTCTAATGAAAAAATTAGTTAAATCAATAACATTAGTTTGTCAAACTAAAATTATCAATTTATTGATATTTTTTAATCCCTCAAATAGCCCCTATTGGTTGATTAAGTTTATTTATTATTTTTTCTATTACATTTATAATTTTCAATATAATAAATTATTATTCCTTTATCCCCTCTACACCTAAATCATTATTGATTAATAAATCAAGTATAACAAATTCTTTAAATTGAAAATGATAACAAATTTATTTTCTGTATTTGACCCTTCTTCAAGAATTTTTAACTTATCATTAAATTGATTAAGAACTTTTATAGGAATTTTAATAATTCCTTCAGCTTATTGATTAATGCCTTCACGTTATCATATTTTTTGAAATAATATCTTATTAACACTTCACAAAGAATTTAAAACCTTATTAGGACCTATAGGATCTAATGGATCTACATTTATTTTTATTTCTTTATTTTCAATAATTCTATTTAATAATTTCATAGGATTATTTCCTTATATTTTTACTAGAACAAGTCATCTTACCTTAACATTAACTCTTGCACTACCTTTATGATTATGTTTTATATTATTTGGATGAATTAATAACACTCAACATATATTTGCTCACTTAGTTCCTCAAGGTACTCCAGCTATTTTAATACCTTTTATAGTATGTATTGAAACAATTAGAAATATTATTCGACCAGGAACCTTAGCAGTTCGATTAACTGCTAATATAATTGCAGGTCATTTATTATTAACACTTTTAGGAAATACTGGACCTTCTATATCATCTCTACTTTTAAGAGTTTTAATTATTACACAAATTGCACTATTAATTTTAGAATCAGCAGTTGCTATAATTCAATCATATGTATTTGCTGTATTAAGAACTCTTTATTCTAGTGAAGTAAACTAATGTCAACTCACTCAAATCACCCATTCCATTTAGTAGATTATAGACCATGACCTTTAACAGGTTCAATCGGAGCAATAACAACTGTTGCTGGGATAGTTAAATGATTCCATCAATATGACATTTCATTGTTACTATTAGGTAATATTATTGTTATTTTAACTGTTTATCAATGATGACGAGATGTATCACGAGAAGGTACATTCCAAGGTCTCCATACTGAAGCAGTAACAACTGGATTACGCTGAGGAATAATTTTATTTATTTTATCTGAAGTTTTATTTTTTGTATCATTTTTTTGAGCTTTTTTTCATAGAAGTCTTTCCCCTTCAATTGAACTAGGTTCTATATGACCTCCTATAGGAATTACACCCTTTAATCCCTTTCAAATTCCTCTTCTTAATACAGTAATTCTATTAACTTCAGGAATTACAGTAACTTGAGCCCATCATAGTTTAATGGAAGGAAATCACTCTCAAGCTACTCAAGGTTTATTTTTTACAGTTATTTTAGGTATTTATTTTACAATTCTACAAGCTTATGAATATATTGAAGCCCCATTTACAATTGCAGATTCAGTTTATGGATCTACCTTTTTTATAGCAACAGGATTCCATGGAATTCATGTTTTAATCGGAACCACATTTTTATTAATTTGTTTAATCCGACATCTAAATTACCATTTCTCAAAAACCCACCATTTTGGATTTGAAGCTGCTGCTTGATACTGACACTTTGTTGATATTGTTTGATTATTTTTATATGTTTCAATTTATTGATGAGGAAATTAATTAATTATCTATATAGTATAAAAAGTATATTTGACTTCCAATCATAAGGTCTATTATTAATAGTATAGATAATTTTATCAATTTTAACAATTAGAGTGATTATTTTTTTAATCTCAATGGCAGTAATATTTATTGCCTCAATTTTATCAAAAAAAACTATTGTTGATCGAGAAAAATCTTCCCCATTCGAATGTGGATTTGATCCTAAATCCTCTTCTCGACTTCCATTTTCCTTACGATTTTTTTTAATTACAATTATTTTCTTAATTTTTGATGTTGAAATCGCTTTAATTCTCCCTATTATTTTAATTATTAAAATCTCTAATATAATAGTATGAACTATTACTTCAATTATTTTTATTATTATTTTATTACTTGGACTTTATCATGAATGAAATCAAGGTATACTAAACTGATCAAACTAATTAGGGTTGTAGTTAATTATAACATTTGATTTGCACTCAAAAAGTATTGATTCTTCAATCTACCTTGAATATGAAGCGATTTATTGCAATTAGTTTCGACCTAATCTTAGGTAATTACTACCCTTATTCTTTAATTGAAGCCAAAAAGAGGCTTATCACTGTTAATGATAGAACTGAGTAATAACTCCAATTAAAGAAGTATGATGTTCAAGTAAAAGCTGCTAACTTTTTTCTTTTAATGGTTAAATTCCATTTATACTTCTATTTATATAGTTTAATAAAAACATTACATTTTCATTGTAAAATTAAAATTATTTATTTTTATAAATTACTAAAAATAATTCACTATATTCAAAGATTAAATTAATCTCCTTAACATCTTCAGTGTCACACTCTAATATAAGCTATTTGAATATAAATAAATTATATATATAAATAAAATTAAAATTCAAAAAATAAATCTTAATAAATAAATTTTTAAATTATTATTTTGTAATATTTGATTTAACTGAGAATTTTTTACTAAATTATAATATAGTTGTTGACCTCCAAAGTATTCTGATCAACCTTGATCAAAAGATTTAACAACTAAATTTCCAATAATTAAAGGATAATTAATAATCCCATAAGTTGAAATTATAGGTATAAATCATATAGACCCTAAAAAATAAGAACTATCATAATTATTTAAAGCTTTATTAAAAAAATATAAAGAAACATTAGAAATAAAATAACCAAATAAACCTCCAACGATACATACTATTAATGTCAATAATTTTAAATAATATGGAAGAACTACTACTATTGGTGTAGGAAAAATTAATCATCTAAGTATTCTACCACCAAAAATTCTTAAAATTAATAACCCTAATATACTTTTTAATATAACTCATCCTTCATCATTTAATATATTAAATGAAGAAAAATTAACATCCCCAGTTATACTATAATAAACTAATCGAAAAGAATAACATACTGTTAAACCTGTTGAAAAAAAATAAAGAAAAAAAGAAAATATATTAATATAAGATAAAGAAACAATTTCAAGAATTATATCCTTTGAATAAAATCCAGCCAAAAATGGTATTCCACATAAAGCTAAATTTGCCACATTAAAACAAGAAGAAGTCAATGGTATCATTATTCTTAATCCCCCCATCAAACGAATATCTTGACAATTATTTATATTATGAATAATAGCACCTGCACATATAAATAATAAAGCCTTAAATAAAGCATGTGTTAATAAGTGAAAAAAAGCTAATTTATAGTAACCTATAGATAAAATACTTATTATTAATCCCAATTGTCTTAAAGTTGATAAAGCAATAATTTTTTTCAAATCAAATTCATAATTAGCACCTAATCCTGCTATAAATATTGTTAACCCTGATAATAATAATAATAAATTTCTCATTAAAGAATTACTGAATAAAATATTAAATCGAATTAAAAGATAAACCCCAGCAGTGACTAAAGTTGAAGAATGAACTAAAGCTGAAACTGGAGTTGGAGCTGCTATAGCTGCTGGTAATCATGAAGAAAAAGGAATTTGAGCTCTTTTAGTTATTGCTGCTAATAAAACTAAAAATCCAACAATTGTTATTTCTATATGATCACTTATAACTTCTAAATAAAATACATAATTTCAACTTCCATAATTTAATATTCAAGCAATAGCTAATAATAAAGCTACATCACCAATTCGATTAGATAAAGCTGTCAATATACCAGCATTATAAGATTTAATATTTTGAAAATAAATTACTAAACAATAAGAAACTAATCCTAATCCATCTCATCCCAAAAGAATTCTAATTAAATTAGGACTAATAATTAATAATATTATAGAAGTAACAAACATTAATACTAATATAATAAAACGATTAATTTTATAATCACTTTCTATATATTCTTTTCTATAAAAAATTACTAGACAAGAAATTATTAACACAAAAGATATAAAAATTAAACTCATTCAATCTAATAAAATAGTTATTACAATTCTTAAAGAATTAAAAGTAACAACTTCCCATTCAATAAAAATTCTATAATCATTTATAATAAAAATTATACCTATAAAATAAGATAAAATTCTAAAAAAAAACAAACTAATAAATCTAATTGTACAAATTGACAAATATTTCACGATTTAAAAAGATAAACTCTTATCATTGACACCACAAATCAATATTTTCCTTAAACTATTTAAATTAAAGTCATAACATACATACATCTCTTTTTAAAATTAATAAATTTAAAGGAAATCAATGTAAAAATAAAAGTAAAAATTCCCGAACTGTACCTCCTCTAAAAGAATATACTCCGGAAAAAATTTTTCCGTGTTGTCTATAAGCATACAAATATAAAGTATAAGCTGCTCTAAAAAAAGATAATAAAGATAATATTAATATAGAAATTCAAGATCAACTAACAATTCTATTAATTAAAGAAATTTCCCCTAATAAATTTAAAGTCGGAGGAGCTGCTATATTAGCAGATCTTAATAAAAATCATCATAATGCTATTGAAGGTATAAAATTCAATAACCCCCTATTAATTAATAAACTTCGACTACCCAATCGCTCGTATGAAATATTAGCTAAACAAAATAATCCAGAAGAACACAATCCATGAGCAATTATTAAAGTATATGAACCACATAATCCCGTATATGTTATAGTTATTAACCCCGCTAAAACAATTCCTATATGAGCTACCGAAGAATAAGCAATTAATGCCTTCAAATCAGTTTGCCGTAAACAAATTAATCTAACTAAAACTCCTCCAATTAATCTAATTCTAATTCAAATATAATTAAATTTTAATCCTATTAGCTGTAAAAAGGGAAAAACCCGTAATAAACCATAGCCTCCTAATTTTAATATAATCCCAGCTAAAATTATAGACCCTGAAACAGGTGCTTCTACATGAGCTTTTGGCAATCATAAATGAACTAAAAACATTGGTATTTTTACTAAAAAAGCTATAACTAATGAAAAGTATAAAATTTCTAATTCAAATATATAATTTCTTAATAAATAAAAATTTATTGTTCCAGTAATTTTATATAAGTAAAAAATACCAATTAATATAGGCAAGGAAACTAGTAAAGTATAAAATAATAAATAAACTCCAGCTTGCAAACGCTCAGGTTGATAACCCCACCCTAAAATTAAAAATAAAGTAGGAATTAAACTTCTTTCAAAAAATAAGTAAAATATAAATAAGCTTATTCTTCTAAAGGTTAAAACTAATAAAATTAACAATATAATAATATTTAATAAAAATAAATTTATATAATTATTATATTTAAAAATTGACTCACTAGCTATTAACATTAAAGAAACAATTCACAATCTTAATAAAATTAATCCATAAGAAATTATATCACACCCAAATAAATAAGAAATAGACATAAAATAATTTCTATATATATTTATTATAATAAAAATAAAACTTAATAAAAATAATAAACTTTGAACCATTCAATAAGTATTATAAATTAAACATAAAGGAAATAAAAATAAAATAAAAAAAAAAATTTTTAACATTGTAAAATATTAAATCTTTGAAAATTATCATTTCCATGAGTACGAATTATTGAAACTAAAATAGAAAGTCCTAAAGCTCCTTCACATACTCTAAAAGTTAAAAATATTATTCTAAAAAATATCTCATAATTTAATATATTTAAATAAATAAATAATAATAAAAATAATCTTAAAACAATATATTCCAATCTTAATAATATAGAAAGTAAATGTTTACGATTGGAAACAAAAGTAAATACTCCTATAATAAATAAAATTCTTGGTAAAATTCAATTTAAAATTATTAACATTTGTTTTAATAGTTTAATAAAAACATTGGTCTTGTAAATCAAAAATAAGAATATTTCTTTTAAAACTTCAAGAGAAAAGAAATTTCTTTATCATTAATCCCCAAAATTAATATTTTAATTAAACTACCTCTTGTTATTATTCAATGAATTTTAATCTCTTTTTTAATAATTTTTAGTTTTATTTTTATAAATATAAAACACCCCTTAGCTATAGGTTTAACACTATTAATTCAAACTACTTTAGTATGCTTAACTTCAGGAATAATATCTAAAACATTTTGATTTTCTTATATCCTATTTTTAGTATTTTTAGGAGGAATATTAGTTTTATTTATTTACGTAACTTCTTTAGCATCTAATGAAATATTTTCTTTATCAATTAAATTAATACTTATTTGTTTAATATTTTTCTTAATATCTATTTTTACTTTATATTTTATAGATAAAAATTTATTAATACAATTTTCTAATACAGAAATTAAATCAATTTTTGATATAAATTCATATATTATAGAAAATTCATTAACCCTTAATAAATTATACAACTACCCAACAAATTTATTAACAATTATATTAATAAATTATCTATTAATTACACTTATTGCAGTAGTAAAAATCACAAACCTATTTAAGGGTCCACTTCGACCTATATTTAACTAATGAACAAACCTTTACGAAAAACCCACCCTATTTTTAGAATTGCTAATAATGCTTTAGTAGACTTACCCGCCCCAAGAAATATTTCTGCATGATGAAACTTTGGTTCACTCTTATTTTTATGTTTAATAATTCAAATTTTAACAGGACTATTTTTAGCTATACATTATACAGCAGATATTAATCTAGCATTTAATAGAGTAAATCATATTTGTCGAGATGTTAATTATGGATGATTACTACGAACTTTACATGCTAATGGTGCATCATTTTTCTTTATTTGTATTTATTTACACGTAGGACGAGGAATTTATTACGGCTCTTATTTATTTACACCTACATGATTAGTAGGTGTAATTATCTTATTCCTAGTTATAGGAACAGCTTTTATAGGATATGTTTTACCTTGAGGACAAATATCTTTCTGAGGAGCTACAGTTATTACAAATTTACTTTCAGCAATCCCTTATTTAGGTATTGATTTAGTACAATGAGTGTGAGGAGGATTCGCAGTTGATAATGCTACTCTTACTCGATTTTTTACATTTCATTTTATTCTTCCCTTTATTGTTTTAGCTATAACTATAATTCATATTTTATTTTTACACGAAACAGGATCTAATAATCCTATAGGATTAAACTCTAATATAGATAAAATTCCCTTTCATCCTTATTTTACTTTCAAGGACATTGTTGGTTTTACAATCATAACAATAGCATTAATTTTATTAGTATTAATTAATCCTTACCTTTTAGGAGATCCAGATAATTTTATTCCTGCTAACCCTTTAGTTACACCTATTCACATTCAACCTGAATGATATTTCTTATTTGCTTACGCAATTTTACGATCTATTCCTAATAAATTAGGAGGAGTAATCGCTTTAATTATTTCTATTGCAATTTTAGCTATTCTTCCATTCTATCACTTAAGAAAATTCCGAGGAATTCAATTCTATCCTATTAACCAATTATTTTTTTGAATTATAGTAATAACAGTAATTCTTTTAACATGAATTGGAGCTCGACCTGTTGAAGAACCTTATGTTTTAACAGGTCAAATCTTATCTTTAATTTACTTCAGTTATTTTTTAGTAAACCCTTTAATTATTAAATGATGAGATAATTTATTAAATTAGTTAATGAGCTTGAAATAAGCATATGTTTTGAAAACATAAGATAGAAATCAAATTTTCTATTAACTTTACTAAATAAAAATATTTAAATTAAATAAATTAAAAAAATTTTAAACCCAATAAAAAATATAAGAAAATTTAAAGAAAAAGGCAAAAAACTCTTTCAAGCTAAATATATTAATTTATCATAACGAAAACGAGGTAAAGTACCCCGCACTCAAATAAATATAAAAGATACAAAAGTTAATTTAATATAAAATAAAATTGAAAAAACATCTCTTCCTAGAAATATTACACAAAATAATATTCTTATAAATAAAATACTAGCATATTCAGCTAAAAAAATTAAAGCAAAACCTCCTCTTCTATACTCTACATTAAATCCGGAAACTAATTCAGATTCTCCTTCAGCAAAATCAAATGGAGTTCGATTAGTTTCAGCTAAAGAAATTCTAAATCATACTAAGGCCATAGGAAATATAATAAATAAAAATCAAATAAATAATTGATATTTATAAAATATTAATATATTATAACCTCCAATTAAAAAAATAAATCTTAACAAAACTAAAGCTAATCTAACTTCATAAGAAATAGTCTGAGCTACTGCTCGCAAACCCCCTAATAAAGCATAATTAGAATTAGAAGACCAACCTGCTACTATCACAGTATAAACTCCTATTCTTGTACAACACAAAAAAAATAACAACCCTAGATTAAAAGAAAATAACTTAACAAATATAGGCATACATATTCAAACTAACAAAGATAAAAATAAAGAAAAAATTGGAGAAAAATAATAAGAAATATAATTAGATAATATAGGATAAACTTGTTCCTTAGTAAATAATTTAATTGCATCACAAAAAGGTTGAGGAATTCCAACAATCCCAACTTTATTAGGACCCTTTCGAATTTGAATATACCCTAAAACTTTACGCTCTAAAAGAGTTAAAAAAGCTACTCTTACTAATACAAAAATAATTAATAATAATCTTCCAACAATAAATAATAAATTTTCTATAAAAAACAAGTACTATTTGTAATAAAAATTACATAAATAAATTCTAAATTTATTGCACTAATCTGCCAAAATAGTATATTAATTATATTCAATATATAAATAATAATTTATTAAATATTAGGTCCTTTCGTACTGAAATATTTTAATAGATTAAAGATAGAAACCAACCTGGCTTACACCGGTTTGAACTCAGATCATGTAAGAATTTAAAAGTCGAACAGACTTAAAATTTAAGCGGCTACACCTAAAATTATATCTTAATCCAACATCGAGGTCGCAATCTTTTTTATCGATAAGAACTCTCCAAAAAAATTACGCTGTTATCCCTAAAGTAACTTATTCTTTTAATCACTATTAATGGATCAATTATTCATAAATTAATGAATTAAAAAATTAAAAGTTATATAAATTTTAATATCACCCCAATAAAATATCATTAATTATTATAATAAAATAAATCTACAAAATCATAATAATTTAAATATTAAGATTTATAGGGTCTTCTCGTCTTTTAAAATTATTTTAGCTTTTTGACTAAAAAATAAAATTCTACTGTAAATTTTTATGAAACAGTTAATATCTCGTCCAACCATTCATACCAGCCTTCAATTAAAAGACTAATGATTATGCTACCTTTGCACAGTCAGAATACTGCGGCCATTTAAAAAAAATCAGTGGGCAGGCTAGACTTTAAATAAAAATTCAAAAAGACATGTTTTTGTTAAACAGGCGAATACTATTTTTGCCGAGTTCTTTATAAAAACTTTCCATTCATAATTACTTTTACAAAATTATATACTAATTTTATCATTATTACTTCATTAATAAAATTAAAATGAAAATTTTAATAAAAATTTAAAATAAAATAAATAATAATCTATCTTAAATAAATTATAACACTTTTACAAATAATAGCTATTTCTAAGCTTATATTTATTATTATATTTATTAATTTTTAAAAATTTATTTCACAGCTTATCCCGTAAAATATTAAAATTAAATAATTATTTAATTAATACAGTTAACTAAATAATATAAAATTTCTAAATTAAATTTATTTCTTAAAAAACTAGATACCTTTAAAAACGAATAACATTTCATTTCTAATATATTATTTAAAATAATTTTACTACATTAACTTTAATAATATATTAACTCTTTTAAAATCGAGAAAATTATTTTACATAACTTTTATTTGATAAACCCTGATACACAAGGTACAATAAATTAAATTTTCTTTTACAATAAAAATTTTTCAAAATATTTCAATTTTCTTTCACAATACTATTAAACTATAATTAAAATTATTTTTTCTTTATAAATACTAAAACAAATCATTTTATAAATATTTTTAATAATTTAAATAATAAAAAAAAATAATTAATAAATAAAATTTAATCAATTTATATTGATTTGCACAAAAATCTTTTCAATGTAAATGAAATACTTTACTAAATAAGCTTTAAATTGCATTCTAGGTACACTTTCCAGTACATCTACTATGTTACGACTTATCTTACCTTAATAATAAGAGTGACGGGCGATGTGTGCATATTTTAGAGCTAAAATCAAATTATTAATCTTTATAATTTTACTATCAAATCCACCTTCAATAAAATTGCATTCTAGGTACACTTTCCAGTACATCTACTATGTTACGACTTATCTTACCTTAATAATAAGAGTGACGGGCGATGTGTGCATATTTTAGAGCTAAAATCAAATTATTAATCTTTATAATTTTACTATCAAATCCACCTTCAATAAATATTTCAAATTTATATCCATTTAAATAAATTTATTGTAACCCATTTCTACTTAAATATTAGCTACACCTTGATCTGATATACTTTCTTAATAAAAATCTCGAAAATTAACATTCTTATAAAATATTCTAATAACGACGGTATATAAACTGAAAACAAACTTAAGTAAGGTCCATCGTGGATTATCGATTACAGAACAGGTTCCTCTGAATAGACTAAAATACCGCCAAATTTTTTAAGTTTCAAGAACATAACTACTACTACCTTAGTTTTATTTATTACATTTTAAATAATAGGGTATCTAATCCTAGTTTATTTTTAAAATTTTCAAGCTTCAATTACTTTTTTATAAAAATTAATAAATTTAAAATTTCACCTAATAAATTTATTTTTATTTTTATTTAAAATCAATTTAACTTTAACTAAACAAAATTTATTTGCATTATTCGTATAACCGCGGCTGCTGGCACAAATTTAGCCAATACTCTTTAATATTACTATTTCTAAGTTTCCTTAATAAATAATACTAATTACTGCGAATATTTTTAAATTACTTACTATTAAAATAAATAAAAATTCTCACAAAAATTTACATGTAAATTAAATTAATAATAAATTTATAAGCCAAAATAAAACTTTATATTAACAATAACGATAAAAAAAATTTTTTTATTAATAAATAAAAATGAAATCAATAATTTTAATTAGTAATTTATACACTATACACTATATAATATATACTATATATTATGTACTATACACTATACACTATACGATATACACTATACATTGTATACTATACACTGTATACTATACACTATATACTATATGCTATATATATATATATATATATATATATTATACTATACATTATATATGTATATATATAAACATTAAATATTAAAAATTAAATATAATAATAATAAAAAGTACATGAAAATCATCAGTTATTTTTAGTAAATTTTTAAGAAATTATTTTCAATAAATTTTAAACCTAATAATCTTAATTTGGTAAATACTCACATAAACAAATAAATAATATTAACCCCTAATTAATATATTTAATAAATAATTTAAATAAATTATGAAAAAATTAAAATCTATTAAATTATATATATATATATATATATATATACAATAAATTTTATTAATATAAATATATAAAACAATAATATAAAATACATGTAAAAAAAGTACATGAAAATCATCAGTTATTTTTAGTAAATTTTTAAGAAATTATTTTCAATAAATTTTAAACCTAATAATCTTAATTTGGTAAATACTCACACAAACAAATAAATAATATTAACCCCTAATTAATATATTTAATACATATATTTAAATAAATTATGAAAAAATTAAAGTCTATTAAATTATATATATAATAAATTTTATTAGTATAAATATATAAAACAATAATATAAAATACCAATAATATAAAATACATGAAAAAAAAGTACATGAAAATCATCAGTTATTTTTAGTAAATTTTTAAGAAATTATTAATGAATTGCCTGATAATTAAATTTAATATAAATATATATATATATATATATATGTATATATATATATATATATAGAGAGAGATATATATATATATATATATAAGTATACACATATAAACAAATACACATTTATAATTAATTTATTATTATAATATATATATATATATATATATGTATATACATTAATAAAAATTAAATAATAATAATAATATAAATTTAAAAATACATGAAAATTACTTTATTATTAATTTATTTAAAATATTATAAATAAATTTTCTAATAAATAATTTAAATTTACTTAATACTATTGGATTATCTTACAAATATAAATTCTATTAATTCATTTACTAAATAAATAAAAATTAGTAATAAAACAAAACACAAATTACTTAATAAATTTTACAAAAAAAAAAAATTTCCGATTTTTTAAAAAAAAAACTCAAAAAATGGCCATTTTTTTTTTTTTTTTTTTTTTTTTTTAGAAAGAATTTTATATTAGCCATGTAATTTTATATTGAAGCATGCAGAAAATTTTTTAAGGTCTATATACCAATTAAGATTAATAAATATCTATTAATATATAAATGTTTAATTAATTGTTAGATGGCTATTAATCTAGACTAAAAAAAAAATTTCAAATTCAATTAAGAAGCTCAATTAGTTAAATCTTTATTATTAAATATTTATCTAATTATTATGTAGAAATGTGTATATATTATTAAATATTATAAAGATGTATGAGATATAATTAATCGTTAATTTATATAAATTATTTAATAATTATAAAATAAATATATATTTGTACATATTTTAATATTTATATAAATAATGTATATTAATATAGATATTTATATATATATATATATATGCAAAAAAAAATTATCTAAATTAATTGATTTATCAATTAATTTATTTTTTACTAAATATAATTACTTAACATAAATTAATACAATAATTTATTTTTTAAAATTCATCAAAATCTCACAATAAAAAAAAAAAAAAAAAAAAAAGTACATGAAAATCATCAGTTATTTTTAGTAAATTTTTAAGAAATTATT